AACTCCTCCTCATGCTCTTGAAGCTCATCCTCCTCATGCTCTTGAAGCTCATCCTCCTCATGCTCTTGAAGCTCATCCTCCTCATGCTCTTGAAGCTCATCCTCCTCATGCTCTTGAAGCTCATCCTCCTCATGATAAATGCTCCGCTTGCCCCAAAATGATCCGGCCCGATAGGGAAATCCCAATTCAGTTAGATTGGTCCAAGGGCGCCATATTCTAGGAGCCCAAACTATGTGATCGAATAAATCCTCCTCCATTTGTTGCGGGTCGATGTCCTCTTCCTCTTCTTCAAACTCCGATTCGTATTTTTCATAGTTTTGAATCATATCTAACTGATTCCTTGGTTCGGACCGAAGAAGTAATGTCACTCGATTATTATCAAACTGACTGCAATCTTTTTCTGTCCGTGAGGATCCCAACAGAGCGCCTTCTAGTTCTAATAGGCCATGAACTAGATCAGAATCATTCTCAGCGAATCTATAAGAAGCGATCCAATTATTTTCATCAGGTCCGGGTGAAGACCAAAGATCTTGAGCGACCAATCCGGCAGAACAATTCAAAAGATAAAGAAGTATCGTTAATTTCTTCATGCTCGTTCCAAGTTCGAAGTACCATTTGTACAAATAAGAATCCCCTTCTTTACATGATTTCTTCTTCATATAGATAGATATAGGATCTACGGGGCAATTACTTAGAAGTACATTTTGTGCAACAGCCCTTCCTATCTGATAGAAAAGGATCCCATGATCCTGAACCGATATTACCTGGGATCGCAAATCCCAAGTTTGTCTATGAAGAGCTGATCTAATTGTATTAGTTTCTATAATTGATTTCTTCTGTGTAATACTAATGGATAGGGCCTCATTGATAAGTGCTGCAAGATCTCGTGCATTGGAACCCATGTTTATGGACCCGAATCCGTTAGTATGGAACATTTTCTTTTCCAAGTGAAACCCTTTAGTATATGAAAGAATGAAAAAGTGCTTTCGTTGTTGTTGAATAAGAAGCCTTCGTATCTTAATGCATGTATTTAATTTATTCGGAGCTATTAGAGCGGGATCCACTTTTTGGGGAATATGAGTCGAACCAATAACAAGAATATTTCTAGTGGAATATCTTTCACAATCTTTGGAGAGATAGTTCTGTAATAGACCGAAGGATCTGTAATTCACATACAGATCATGAATGTTTGGAATCCATATTATGCAAGGAGACATTGCTCTTGCTAATGCGAATCGAAAGGTGATATCGATATAAAATCCGTATATACTCGGCGGCATATCCATAGTTAGCACATTCGTCATATCTAGCAGCTCCGTATCAAAATCAAGGTCATCATCAATATCGTCACTATCATCAATATCGATATCGTCACGATAATCACTATCGTCACTATCACTATCATCAAAATCAAAAAAAAAACCTTCAGGCTTGTAATACGAATACGGAAAGTTGTTCGGAAATATCGTAATGAAAGGAACATGGGAGTTTGTCGCTAGGTATTTGACCAAATAGGATCGTCCAGTTCCTATAGAACCTATCACTAAAATACCCCTAGAAGGGGATAGGGCTAAACGGAGCGAGAAGGGTTTTCCATGAGATGGGAAATGAAAACTATTAGCCCCACACGGGGTTTGTGAATAAGTGATTGTCTGATAATGAGCAAGGAATATCCGTCTTTCTGCTAAACAGGATCTATTGAACTCATAATTCATTAGATACTTTTTATGAATGTCAACTAAGTATCGTAAGTAAATTGATCCCGGTTGTTCAATCATTTGATAACCAGAGTCATTCTTTGATAAATGATCACTATGAGTCAGACTCAATAGAATTTGATCAATCCTTTTTTCTTTTTCGGTCGTTAAGGTGGAGAACTGAACCAAGAATTCTCTTTCTTCATCATCAACCAAATCACTGTTCGCGACCCAGAATTCTATTTTCTCCTCATCAATCCAATCACCGTTCACCCCTTTTCTTTTTCTTATCAATGAATAGATCTCTTTACTTGTACGACTTAGATGTCTCGTATTTCTCGAAAAAGCAATTCGATTGATGGGATTTTGTATGATACTTCTGAGATCGATGAGATTGATATTCAAATATTTCTTCTTAGAACGTATTGATTTGACCCCATAAGCGGAACCACCAACCAATAGCATGTTGCCACCAGAAGCATAAACCCGTATTTCTTCCAGAAAATCTCCTAATTGTTCCAGAGCAACTAGAAAGATATTCTTTAACCAGAAAGAATTCAGTTCAGATTCAGATGTAGGATACCTATCCAAAAGTTTTCGCAACTCAATCATGTATGATGGAATCATCAAAGATTTGATCTTTTCTAACTCTGTCTGTAACTCACTAGAGGCTCGGGAAACAAAGAGAAGATGTATGCGAACGAGATATCCAGCAACAAGAAGAAGGAAAAGGATTGAATAGAAGAACTCCCGAGCATTTGTTAATCTCAGATGTGTCCATATCAATGGAACGGGTGACTCAT